TCAAGAAAGACTCCAGAAGATATTGATCGTAAATAAGAAGACTGTTTACGAAGAAACAGGAATAGATATTCGCATTCATATACATAAGAATTATGTAGGAACCAAAAGAATCTTTTCTTTCTTTTTGAAAATACGTAAATGGATTTCTTTGAAGTAAAGAGACTATTCAAATTATGATATTCGTGGAAAAACAATCGCAATAAATGCAAAGAAGGAACATCTTTGATCCAACATTGAAGGATTTGAACCAAGATTTCCAGATGGATGGGATGGGGTATTAGTAGATCTGACACATAATTTAAATGCGATAATTTATCCTCTAAAAAGGGAAATATTGAATGAATAGATCGTAAATTCTGAGATTTTGGTATTCTTTTTTCTTCAAGGGAAGATACTAATAATTGCGACGAGAATGGAATTTCCAGAATGACTCCAAAACCTTCTGATACCATTTGAGAAGAAAAATGAGAAGAAAAAGAATTCTTGTGCCCCCAAAATCCATTTTGGTTAGAATAATTCACCGAAGAAATCAAAGATTTCTGTTGATACATTCGAATAATTAAACGTTTCACAAGTACTAAACTAGATTTATTGTCATAACCTAGAAATTCCACAGGTTCGTAAAAAATCAAACTATTTAAGCTATGATAATGAGCAAGTGAGTAAATATACTCCTGAAGGAGTAGCGGATATAGGAAGTTTTGTTGACGAAATCTATCTTTTTTCAATCTAAATATCCTTGTAATTTGTAATTCTGCTATTGAAATACATTTCTAATGTAACCAAAAAAGAGAGGCACTTCTTGTGTTATGAAATGATACATAGTGCAATATGGTCAGAACGGCGTATGCGCTAAGAAATAATTCTAATAATATATTCTAATACTAATAATATATAATATAATAATATATATATATATATACTATACACTTATATATATATACTACTGTATTTTATACTGTACTTTGATGTAAAAAACATAATGAGAATTTAAGAAGTAAAAGATTATATAAAAGTCAGAACAAATAAAGAATATATACCCCGGAGACAGAGAGCCCAACCTACAGATCTTTTTCCTTTCCCTTTCTATCCAATTTGGTTTTCTTTTCCTTGTTAATATAACTAGAATAACAATAAGAAAAAGGGGTAAAAATCTTTTATTTTCGCAACCCAATCACTCTTTTGACTTTGGAAAAGATTCTTTTTTTATCACTATACTATTTCTTCTACACATCCGTCTCCAATCCACAATAAAGAATAATTAGGATTCATAAAAAAAAGAATCAATGGTCCACTCACAATTGACAAGAGAACCTTTTCCCACATCAGGCACTAATCTATTTTTAACGTATAATTAGTAATTCGATCGGGTAATCATTCAAATTAAGAAAGGAAGCTCGTTTCTTTTTTGTCTTACTCGAATTGGAGCCATAAGGCTCTATCCATTTATTCACTAGACCCGAAATACTTTACTGAACTTCAAAATTGTTATAAAAAGAAAAATTCTCGTTCTATTTCTATTATGAGTACTAGAAATCTTATTTTTCTATGATTATATTCTTCTTTTTTCTATTCTGTTTACGACATGCTTTTTTTTCCATTCATTACCTTTCAGGATCAGTCGCGGTCTTAGAAACTTTACCAATAGTCTAGACGAATTCCTTCATCCAAATGTGTAAAAGATCATAGTCGCAATTAAAAGCCGAGTACTCTACCGTTGAGTTAGCAACCCGGATCAATATGAGGTGTAGATATGATCGAAATAAAAAATCATCCATTTTACTAATTTTACTAAAGTGAAGGAAAGATCCAATAGGGGAATGGGGATAAAAAGATCTATTTATATACGATCAAATTATATTTGTTTGAGACGCCATTGTCAATATGAATGGACTTTTTAGAAAACAAATTTCAAGAAATTAGATAGAAATTTGTGTTGGATTAGCACAACATAAAGAATAAATACTAACTTTGAGCGGAAAAAAATAAGGAATTAAGGAAAAGGTAAAGATAGAAAAAATAGCGGCTTTCTTTAATCAAAAAAAGAAAGGTACAATACAAATACAAGAAGAACCCCCCTTGTTGGGGGGGTTCGACAAAAAGAAGCAAGAAAAAAATACGAATAAGAAAAAGAAGAAGTATGAATAGAACAAAAAAAGAATAAACTTTGAATAAAGAATTACACAAAGTTAGTTACCCTATCCTTTTTTTATTCACGATTCTTGTTTTTACTTTCTTTTTTCTCAAAAGAAACTCGAAATTCTTTAAAGAATTCTGCCTTCCTTAAAATATCATAAACAGTTCCTGTGGGTTGAGCACCTTTTTCAAGGAAATATAAAATAGCAGGAACATTTGAATAAGTTTGATTCTTTATCGGATCATAAAAACCCACTTTTCGAAGATCTCTTCCTTCTCTTCGGGATCGAACATCAATTGCAACGATTCGATAGATGGCTCATTGGGATAGATGTAAATAAAAAATGCCCCCCTAGAAACGTATAGGAGGTTTTCTCCTCATACGGCTCAAGAAAAAATGATTCTAATTTCTAGAATTTCTATTTCTATCTATATAGATAGATAGGAATAAAAATGGATCCATAAAGAATTAGACTGTAATTTGAGCCTTTTTTCCTTCTTTACAGAAAAAGAAAAGAAAATTCATTCGTACTCCTAACTCAAGTTGGGTAGTTTTGAAAGAGTTTGAAAGGAAATCCTTAGAATTTCTTGAGCTGTCTCTAACCTCTTTTTTTGTCTCCTTTCGGATCTATTTTTTTTTTAATCATTCTGATCCAATTGTTGAGACTAGTGAAAATAGTGTTTCCTTGTTCCGGAATTTGTTGTCTTTGCTTTGCGCTTTGTGAAATCATTAGGTTTAGACATTACTTCGGTGATCCTTACTCCTTTTCAAAAAGGCAGCAACATACCTTTTGTTTTTTCTATGGAAAAGGGAAAAATAATACGAACGATTGATTCCTTTGTGATACACTCTTGATCGAAACAGTTTGAAAATTTCAACAAATTTGATTTTTTTTCATTTCAAAAACTTGTTCAAATTTGAACCTCTCCGTTTATCTATATTTCTATATTGATGATCTATTTACAAAGTTGGTCTAACTTATTGATTGTCACTAACCCTAGATTATTCCCCCGATAAATGAATCAATCATTTTTGCTCGAGCTCCATCATATGCTATACCTTTCTATACCATTAGTATCTTTATTTAGCAACCCAAGACAAATTCAATTAGGTTCCTAGCAGAACAAACTATGTCGAGACAAGAGCATCTTCATTCGTATAGAAAATGGTGGATGTCAGAATCCACATCCAATCATGTCCTTCAAGTCGCACGTTGCTTTCTACCACATCGTTTCAAACGAAGTTTTACCATAACATCCCTATAATTTTGATTTTATTTTAAATTGGAACCGTATGCAATTGATTCAATATGGAATAATGAATAGTCATTGGTGGAACCGATACATAATAATCTACACTTAAAAATAAGTGTTTATCCGGAGATTTCACTTCAAATTACCCCATATTTTCTCATATGAATAATATCACATGAAAAAAACAAATAAGTTTTAAGCAAACTTATTTACATCTTCAACAGATCTTTCGAGATTGTCCATCATAAAAGATCCTTCTTTTTCTTTTCAAAAAAGAAAAGAAATTAGAAACCTCAAAAAAAGCCTTTGACTTTCATTTCATTCAAATGAAAAAGAAATCCCCATGAATGGATAAAAGTTTTTAGCCACTTTAACTAAATACTATACTAACTAATAACTATACTAAACTAAATATTTCATTTCAATATTCATAAATATTCAATTATTCAATTATAAGATAATCTTCTTAATAAGAATATACAATATATATTCTTATGTAAGAATTATGTATTTAGTATGAATATTTTCTCATTTTTTATTTATGAAATATGATTTCATGATTTTCATATTATTATTTACTTCTTATTTACCATCTCCAATTGAATCTGATTTTCATTTCATTGAAATAAGAAAGATAGTTTGAGAAGAAAGTTTCTTTGTTTTCATTATTATGGAGTAGAAAAAGTCTCGTGTAAGGTAAGATCAAAGAGAAAATCAGAATCCTCGGATTCTGATCTTTTGGCATCCATCTCCATCTCCATCATCCATCTCCATCTCCATCATAGAAAACAAAGAATCGTTAACGAAAATAATCACGAATATTTAAGAATAAAATACTTTAGTAAAAAAGTAAAAAAAAAAAGATATGATTCTAAGAATAAATCTGAGAATTCAGTGTATCCAACATGAAACATAAAATTGTTGAATTAAATTTTCAATTTCAATTAGAGAAGAATCCTTCGTTTCTGATGCAAACGATCTGGGACGAAAGGATTCGAACCTCCGAGTAACGGGACCAAAACCCGTTGCCTTACCACTTGGCCACGCCCCATTTTTATTTGGTCTAAGAAAAAACTAAGCTAAATATTGGTTATTCGTCAATAACCAACCAAAAGAAATATAGGACATGTTGTCGCTGGGATTCAACACAATAGATATAGAATCAAAAAGATTAATTGATCATTACTTAGAATTCAATTAAGATATTGTATGAAAATAGAATTCCTTGTATTCTTATTTGATTGGATAATGTAAGGAAGGATTCTTGATTGGGGAAAAGTCAAAGAAAAATCAGAATTTCTTTCTTTTATCTGCTTTTTTATTTTAAAAAATCCCTCAGAAAAACAACTCAATCCAATCTGATAATTTCTTATCATTTCAATTTCATTTTAATCTTTAAGAACAAGAAAAGAATATTTGTTATGTTTAATATCTTTAGTTTAATCTGTATCTGTCTTAATCCTACCCTTTATTCGAGTAGTTTTTTCTTCGCCAAATTGCCCGAGGCTTATGCCTTTTTCAATCCAATCGTAGACGTTATGCCGATTATCCCTTTACTCTTTTTTCTCTTAGCCTTTGTTTGGCAAGCTGCTGTAAGTTTTCGATAAAAATGAAATCTCGATTCAATTCAGAATTTCTTCGATAAAAAAAAAGATGATATTTTGATTCTTAAAATCAATAAGATCAGAAATAAGATTCAGATAAGTCTGGAAATTAGGAACCCTCGATTCAAAAAGCAAAATTCTGATATTTTCTATTGTATATTAGATTGAAATTGAATAAGGGAAGGGGGCGATGATCTTTAATCAGCTAATAAACTTATTTCTTCTTTTGTTCTGACCTTTCCTTTATAAGATTCCATACAATATCTAATTATAGATATGGATATGGCAAGAAATCTTTGGTAATGAAAAAATACGAATCTTATTACATTAGAATATTACATTAGAAAGAAATTCGTAAAAAGAAATTGAAAAAAAAAACTTCCTTCTTTTTTCATATTTAGAGCGTCATATCAAAATAGTGTATAGTTTGTGTCGTAAAATAGGTGATCTATTTCCTTAAAAAAAAAAGATCTTATCTTGGAGATTTGTAATGCTTACTCTTAAACTATTCGTTTACACAGTAGTAATATTCTTTGTTTCTCTCTTCATCTTCGGATTCTTATCTAATGATCCGGGGCGTAATCCTGGGCGTGAAGAATAAAAAAAGAGATGAGATTCGTTTTTACTTTTTTTTTCATAGGTATTTCATAGGTAAATGTAGAAATAAATGGAATAGATGCTAGATAAAGAGAAAAGATTCATAAAAGAAAATAATCGAAATTTATTCCGATTCTAAAATCTCAAGTTATCAGGGGGGTCGGAGAGAGAGGGATTCGAACCCTCGGTACGAATAATTCGTACAACGGATTAGCAATCCGACGCTTTAGTCCACTCAGCCATCTCTCCCCATTCCAAATTTGAAATTTCTCATGTGATTTCACACGTGAAGTGAAGATTGAGAACAATTTTTCTTTTCTTCGAAACAGATTTCTCCAATAGAAAGAATACCTTACTTCTTTTATTTTGTACAAAAGGTTCATTTCCCCGGCCTGGTTAAGTATAAGTACTGGCCGGGCCAGTACTTCTTTGAAATTGAAATAGAAAATGTTAGAGATTCTATATCTATTCTTAGTATCTTCTAAGTAATTCTTAGAAATTAGAGTATAAATTAGAATATTTAGTCTTTATAGTAAAAGTGTTCTGTTCTAGTAATATCTAGTATATAGTATTAGAGTCTATATTAGAGTATAATAGTAATTTAATATAGTACTAATATTTTTCGTCTTTCTTTTATTATTCTTAAGTATAAGATTCATAAATTCATTAATGAAAAACGAATTTCATTAGAAATGAAAGTTGAAGTTCAGTATTCTATTCATCTTAATAATTCTAATTCACTTAAGAAATCTTAAGAAGAAGGAAGTATTAAGAAAGAAAAGAAATAGATCTTAGAAATCTTATAAGAGAAAGAATCTCAAATAGAAAACACATATTTCTAAGATTTTAAATCTTTTACTTGTTCAAAGCAAAGGACAAGCTTGAAAGTTTGAGGCCCAATTTACCCGAATTCAGAAAATCTGGCGGTTCAAGTGAAGGGAAGTTTCAAAAAAAGAATACTTAAAACTTTAGTACACTATTGAAATTATTTAAATTTGACTAAACTTTTTGCTATTCACCTATTCTTTTTTTAAATCCCGCGCCGCAGCAGAACAAAATACGTGTTAATGCTGGAATTTTCATGATTCTGATGCTATCTTGACTACGTCTGATTACTTTGTTGGACAAATAGTCCATTCATATCCAATAATGAATATGTAGCGGGTATAGTTTAGTGGTAAAAGTGTGATTCGTTCTATTAACAACTTAAATAGTTAAGGGGTCTTTCCGTTTTTTTCCTATTCCGATCAAAAACTTTATTTCTTAAAAAGATTTAATCCTTTCCCCCTCAATAGGACATTTGAGGAAAGAATATACATTCTCACGATTTCTATCCAAAAGGCAATCAGAATCTTAATAAAAAATTTGGATTATGGAGTCGAGAAGCATAATTTTTTTTATTGGTTCAATTTTTCCAATTGAATGAGTATGAATAAAGGATCTATGGATGATAGTACAAAACTTTCAATCGTAACTAAATCTTCAATTTTTGCGCTGAAAAAGGGGGAGATTGAAGCCAAATAGCTAGAAAATGATGGTTTTGGTTTACTAGAACCCTCGGCTTCTTGTTTCAGCTCGGTAGAAACAAAATTATTTTCCTTAGGATCCCGCGAGTAGAAAAGAAATAGGGAACGAAGTAACTAGACTAGAGACTAGAAAGATTTGATAGAATCCCCCTCTTCTAGAGGGATCATCTAAAAAGCAAGTAGCTTTAGATGCATTCGTAAAAAAGGCTGACATAGATGTTATGGATCTCATTTTTTCTCTGGTGGGAATACATAGATCTTCCATAAAGGAGCCGAATGAAACCAAAATCTCATGTTCGGTTTTGAATTAGAGATGTTAAAAATGATCAACCAACGTCGACTATAACCCCTAGCCTTCCAAGCTAACGATGCGGGTTCGATTC